GAGGGCATCTCTGAATACTCAAAGTTTTATATCTGAAGCGAGTTTTCAAGAAACCGCTCGAGTTTTAGCAAAAGCCGCCCTACGAGGTCGTATTGATTGGTTGAAAGGCCTGAAAGAGAACGTTGTTCTGGGGGGGATGATACCTGTTGGTACTGGATTCAAAGGATTAGTGCACCGTTCAAGGCAACACAACAATAGTCCTTTGGAAATCAAAAAGAAGAATCTATTCGAGGGTGAAATGAGAGATATTTTGTTCCACCACAGAGAATTATTTGGTTCTTGCATCCCCAACCATTTCCATGATACATCAGAACAATCATTTACATTTACGGGATTTCATGATTCCTAAGAGCGGATTCATTCTTTTCACTTAACTCGGTTATTTTATTTGGTAATAAAGATAATAACGAATAGAAAGGAATTAATGGCTTGTACCGTGTATCAACGGTCAATCTCCGGTAGAAGGTTCCGTCGGAACAATTATTTATTTCAGGGTACCTCATCTCTTAAAAAAAAAAAAAGAGGAACTGTGGGGAGAAATGACAAGAAGATATTGGAACATCAATTTGGAAGAGATGATGGAAGCAGGAGTTCATTTTGGTCATGGTACTAGGAAATGGAATCCTAGAATGGCACCTTACATCTCCGCAAAGCGTAAAGGTATTCATATTACAAATCTTACTAGAACTGCTCGTTTTTTATCAGAAGCCTGTGATTTAGTTTTTGATGCAGCAAGTAGTGGAAAACATTTCTTAATAGTCGGTACCAAAAATAAAGCAGCGGATTCAGTAGCATCAGCTGCAATAAGGGCTCGGTGTCATTATGTTAATAAAAAATGGCTTGGTGGTATGTCAACGAATTGGTCGACTACAGAAACGAGACTTCAGAAGTTCAGGGACTTGAGAGCGGAACAAAAGATGGGTAGACTCAATCGTCTCCCAAAAAGAGATGCAGCAATGTTGAAGAGACAATTATCTCGCTTGCAAACATATCTGGGTGGGATCAAATATATGACGGGTTTACCCGATATTGTAATCATCGTTGATCAGCAAGAAGAATATACGGCTCTTCGAGAATGTGTTACTTTGGGGATTCCGACGATTTGTTTAATCGATACAAATTGTGACCCGGATCTCGCAGATATTTCGATTCCAGCCAATGATGACGCTATAGCTTCAATACGATTGATTCTTAACAAATTAGTATCCGCTATTTGTGAGGGTCGTTCTGGCTATATAAGAAATCGTTGATTAATAATAAGATAAGTCAATTAATTACTTAGGGAATTCAAAATAGGTTTATTGAATCGGTTACTCTTCCTGAATCTCAATAATAAGATAAGTCAATTAATTACTTAGGGAATTCAAAATAGGTTTATTGAATCGGTTACTCTTCCTGAATCTCAAAAAAGAGATATCTCGGAGGATATTATGTGATTACTTGGTATCCGAAATATACGATACTTTTCAAGTAAAGTGGGCGAGTCGAGAAAGAGATGGTTGAATCAAAATAATTTCTTTTGAAGTTCTATTTCTGTCAGAGGTCAATATGAATGTTCTACCGTGTTCCATCAACACACTAAAAGGGTTATACGATATATCCGGTGTGGAAGTAGGCCAACATTTCTATTGGCAAATAGGGGGTTTCCAAGTCCATGCTCAAGTACTTATAACTTCTTGGGTCGTAATCGCTATCTTATTAGGTTCAGCTACTATAGCTGTTCGGAATCCACAAACCATTCCGACTGACGGTCAGAATTTCTTCGAATATGTCCTTGAATTCATTCGAGATTTGAGCAAAACTCAGATTGGAGAAGAATATGGTCCTTGGGTTCCCTTTATTGGAACTATGTTCCTATTTATTTTTGTTTCTAACTGGTCAGGTGCTCTTTTACCTCGGAAAATCATACAGTTACCTCATGGGGAGTTAGCTGCACCTACAAATGATATAAATACTACTGTTGCTTTAGCTTTACCCACGTCAGTGGCATATTTCTATGCAGGTCTTACCAAAAAAGGATTGGGCTATTTTGGTAAATATATTCAACCAACTCCAATCCTTTTACCAATTAACATCCTAGAAGATTTCACAAAACCTTTATCACTTAGTTTTCGACTTTTCGGAAATATATTGGCTGATGAATTAGTAGTTGTTGTTCTTGTTTCTTTAGTACCTTCAGTAGTTCCTATACCTGTCATGTTCCTTGGATTATTCACAAGTGGTATTCAAGCTCTTATTTTTGCAACTTTAGCCGCGGCTTATATAGGTGAATCTATGGAGGGCCATCATTGAATAGCTTTCGAAATACAAAGAAAATCCTTTTTTTTGAAGCTTATTTCAGGGTGGCTCAAGAGAATCCGCTTGGGAGCATAACATAATATATATATGTATATATACAATGATCTAGAGTAGGAGTAAGAAAAATGTACGATATTGGGGAATTCTAAAAAAAGTAGGTTAAGGAGGTCGAGCTAGGTCTATGGAATGGCTATAAGCCAACTCCTGTGTATGTTTCGAAAAAGGATTCTAGAATTCGATTCAATATACGGTGCGGATGGTTTACGTTATGGAAGAAACACATGTATATGTGATATTAGATATTCACTAGTTATATACGGACTATTCATATATATATTATTTCTATTTCCCATCTCACTGAATTTAGATGGATTCCAATAGAAGTTCTTCCGTTTCGTTAGAAGTCTTTCCGTTTCGTTTGTGACTGTAGATTGAATGAATAAACAGATGAAGTCAAGCATATACAAGAGAAAGAGCGAAGAATTGAAAGAATGGTTCGGAACAAAGAAATGGAAGAAATAGAACCATATAAATTTACAAAGACTCCATGGATAGGAACTAAAAACGAGATATCGAAGTAGTTCTGATGATTCAGTAATACCATTACTTCAATTCGGAGTTATTAGTTATTTCGACCGAATGGATCTTAGTGATGGAATAATTAAGTAATAATTCATTGATAGATTGTATCATTAACCATTTCTTTATTTTGGTGCGAGGAGCTTACCATGAATCCACTGATTTCTGCCGCTTCGGTTATTGCTGCTGGATTGGCCGTCGGGCTTGCTTCGATTGGACCTGGAGTTGGTCAGGGTACTGCTGCGGGCCAAGCCGTAGAAGGTATCGCGAGACAACCAGAAGCAGAGGGTAAAATACGCGGTACTTTATTACTTAGTCTGGCTTTTATGGAAGCTTTAACAATTTACGGACTGGTCGTGGCATTAGCGCTTTTATTTGCGAATCCTTTTGTTTAATCCCAGAAATGTGAAAAATACATATTTTTTCTTATTTTACTGCCTTGGACTTGCCACTTGCTTTCTTCCTTAGTCCAATGGAACTCTCCCCCCCTTTTTACTTTTAGGATACGTTGTAACAAACGAGGTATTTCTCAATTGACATGAGGTTTTACTGCCTTGGACTTGCCACTTGCTTTCTTCCTTAGTCCAATGGAACTCTCCCCCCCTTTTTACTTTTAGGATACGTTGTAACAAACGAGGTATTTCTCAATTGACATGAGGCCCGGGCCTAATAAGTATCTTATTTTGAACTTCAATTCAAATAAGAAATCCATTTCTCAATTTAGAAAATGAAATTCTAAATTTATAGATTCATATTATATTTATAAATAAGGAAATTAATAAAAAGAAATCAATCAAAAAAAGAAGGGCGAAGTGATAAAAAATGAACTCTGTTCAATTTTGTTCGTCCTATCTATAAGAGGAAGAGGAGAGCGTATGAAAAATATAACCGATTCTTTTGTTTCCGTGGGTTACTGGTCATCGGCCGGAAGTTTCGGGTTTAATACCGATATTTTAGCAACAAATCCAATAAATCTAAGTGTAGTGCTTGGTGTATTGATCTTTTTTGGAAAGGGAGTGTGTGCGAGTTGTGTATTTCAAGAATAGGTTGGATCCAACCAGCTGCACTTTCTATTTTTTTTTTATAGGAAAGAAAGGTGCACGATCTCGACGAATTACTTCTGAATAAATTCATACATCATATGTAAGAACCATAGCATTTCGTGACTCATTGGTAAATAAACTTTGATTCTCTATCAACCAATAATGTGGGACCATTAACATGGTTAAAACTAAATCGTTTGAAGTCCAGGCACAACATGGTACTCTTTCTACCACTACGTTAGTACGAAGATGGTTTCAAAATGAATAGTTGGCAATTTATCCGATATAGAACACTCATATCGATAAAATGATTTGAACCATTTCCTGGAAAAATGGGTACCCCGCCCTTTTTTTATCCAATGCCGAATCGACGACCTATGTATCAAATAAGAAGAATTTTTTGGATTTGAAGAAAAATCAAAAGAAATCAATAAAAAAAAAGAAACAACTTTGCTGACAATTACAGATTTTGTTGTCTGGGCGGAAGAGTCCTCCAAATATTCTGGTCTTGTATAAGTTTCAATATCTTAGAATACAAACAGAGAAGAGAGGATAGGTTCATTACAATGGAAATGCTCCATAAGTAACTGAGCGTGAGAGCCAAATGAATCGAAAGATTCATGTTTGGTTCGGGAAGAGATCATGGAAGTTTTGAAATGAATGGGAAGATAATCTACTTTCATTAAGTGATTTATTAGATAATCGAAAACAAAGAATCTTGAGTACTATTCGAAATTCAGAAGAACTACGTGGAGGAGCTATTGAGCAGCTCGAAAAAGCCCGGGCTCGCTTACGGAAAGTAGAAATGGAAGCAGATGAGTTTCGAGTGAATGGATATTCTGAGATAGAACGAGAAAAGGTGAATTTGATTAATGCCACTTATGAGAATTTGGAACGATTAGAAAATTACAAAAATGAAACCATTCATTTTGAACAACAAAGAGCGATTAATCAGGTCCGACAACGAGTTTTCCAACAAGCCTTACAAGGAGCTCTAGGAACTCTGAATAGTTGTTTGAACAGTGAGTTACATTTACGCACCATCAGTGCTAATATTGGCATGTTCGGGGCCATGAAAGA